CGTGTGATTTGGTTTTTGATGCAGCAAGTAGGAGAAAACAATTCTTAATTGTTGGTACCAAAAATAAAGCAGCTGATCCAGTAGCGCGGGCTGCAATAAGAGCTCGGTGTCATTATGTTAATAAAAAATGGCTAGGTGGCCTTTTAACGAATTGGTCCACTACAGAAATGAGACTTCAAAAGTTCAGGGACTTGAGAATGGAACAAAAGACAGGGGGAATCAACCGCCTTCCGAAAGGGGATGCGGCTCGATTAAAGAGACAGTTATTTCACTTGCAAACATATTTGGGCGGGATTAAATATATGACAGGGTTACCCGATATTGTAATAATCGTTGATCAGCAAGAAGAATATATGGCTCTTCAAGAATGTATCACTTTGGGAATTCCAACAATTTGTTTAATTGATACAAACTGTGACCCGGATCTCACAGATATTTCGATTCCAGCGAATGATGACGCTATAGCCTCAATCCGCTTAATTCTTAACAAATTAGTATTTGCGATTTGTGAAGGGCGTTCTAGCTATATACGAAATCCCTGATTAATAATAAGATAAATAAATTCTTTTTTGAATTCGATAGATTGACGAAATCCATTACTATTTCGGAATCTCATAAAAGAGATAAAAAACTGGGGATATTATGTGATTAGTTGGTATATAAAATATACAATATACAATTCAAGTGAGCAAGTCGAAAAAAAGACGGTTGAATCAAAATAATTTCTTGTAAAGTTTTCTTGACTTTCAGAGGACAATATGAATGTTCTATCATATTCCATTAACACATTTAAAGGGTTATATGAAATATCCGGTGTGGAAGTAGGCCAGCATTTCTATTGGAAAATAGGCGGTTTCCAAGTCCATGCCCAAGTACTTATTACTTCTTGGGTTGTAATTCTTATCTTATTAGGTTCAGCCATTGTAACTGTTCGGAATCCACAAACCATTCCTACTGACGGTCAGAATTTCTTCGAATATATCCTTGAATTTATTCGAGATGTGAGCAAAACCCAGATTGGAGAGGAATATGGTCCATGGGTTCCCTTTATTGGAACTTTGTTTCTATTTATTTTTGTTTCTAATTGGTCAGGGGCGCTTTTACCTTGGAAAATCATAGAGTTACCTCATGGGGAGTTAGCCGCACCCACGAATGATATAAATACTACCGTTGCTTTAGCTTTACTTACGTCAATAGCATATTTTTATGCGGGCCTTAGCAAAAAAGGATTAGGTTATTTCGGTAAATATATACAACCAACTCCAATCCTTTTACCTATTAACATTTTAGAAGATTTCACAAAACCTTTATCACTTAGCTTTCGACTTTTTGGAAATATATTAGCGGATGAATTAGTAGTTGTTGTTCTTGTTTCTTTAGTACCTTTAGTGGTTCCTATACCTGTCATGTTCCTTGGATTATTTACAAGTGGTATTCAAGCTCTTATTTTTGCAACTTTAGCTGCGGCTTATATAGGTGAATCCATGGAGGGCCACCATTGACTAAGTTTCGAAATAGTCTTTTTTAGCTTAGTGCAAGGTAATCAATGCCTTGCTCGAGATAATCTTCTTCGTGAACAGAAATATACACATAAATAGACAAAAAAGTATATAAGATCTAGAAGAATAGTAAAAAAGATTACGATATTAGGGAATTGTAAAAAAAAATTAGGTTCTATAAAGCGATTCCCATTTCAGTCTGTTTTATTCAAAAAAAAGATTGACCAAAAGAAAATATTAATAAAGAATAAATTACATGAACTTAGATCAACCAAAGACTTCTATTTCTATGCAATGATTTAGACTAATAAATTCGCCCATTTAGATTGATTGTATCCATGGGGGATAATGCTAAATTATAAATTCAATAAAAAGAGGATAAGGGTTTACAAAAAATGAGATTCAAGAGAAAATGGTTTTGTTAGAAGAGTGGGATCAAACTAGGTATATGTAATATATATAATCGCTATAAGCCAACTTTCCTTGATAAATGTTTCGAAAAATATTTATAAAATCCGACTGTATCCAAGATACAAATAGTTGGTTTACGTTATGGAAGAAAGACATGTATATGTAATAGTAGGCTAGTTATATATGAGCTAAAAGATCGCCCTTCTGTTACTGAGAATTGGGGTAGGGATTCCAATAAAAGTTCTTCCGTTTCATTTGTAACTGTGAATTCAATTCAATATTGAATATAGAACTTCAATCAAGAAAAAGAACGAAGAGTTCCAATTCAAAGAATGGTTCGGAACAAAGATAAGGAATGGAAAAACAAAAAGTTGTATGAATTCTATGAATTCACAAAAACTCTGTAGATAGGAACTATAAAATAGATATCGAAGTAGTTCAGATGATTCAATAATATTACTACTTCAATTGGGAGCTCGTAGTTACGTTACTTTGACTGGATGAAAATCTTATCGATGAAATAATTAAGTCATAATTTATTGGTTGATTGTATCATTAACCATTTCTTTTTTTTGGTGCGAGGAACTTAT